TATATTTTAATTTTACCAGGATTTGGTATTATTTCTCATATTATTAGACAAGAAAGAGGAAAAAGAAATGCATTTGGATCAACTGGTATAATTTATGCTATAATCGCAATTGGGTTATTAGGATTTATCGTATGAGCTCATCACATATTTACAGTAGGAATAGATGTAGACACACGAGCATATTTTACATCAGCAACTATAATTATTGCAATTCCAACTGGAATTAAAATTTTTAGTTGATTAGCAACTATTCATGGATCAATAATTAATTATTCACCATCAACATTATGAACATTAGGGTTTGTATTCTTATTTACTATTGGAGGATTAACTGGTATTGTTTTAGCAAACTCTTCAATTGATATTATTTTACATGATACATACTATGTTGTAGCCCACTTCCATTATGTATTATCAATAGGAGCTGTATTCGCCATTATAGCAGGATTCATTCAATGATACCCATTATTTACAGGAATAACAATAAATCCTAAATGATTAAAAACACAATTTTTCACAATATTTATTGGAGTAAATACAACATTTTTCCCACAACATTTCCTAGGATTAAGTGGTATACCCCGACGATATTCCGATTACCCAGATATATATATATCATGAAATATTGTTTCATCAATTGGATCAACAATCTCAATTTTAGGTACTATAATATTTATTTTTATCATATGAGAAAGAATAATTGCTAAACGAAAAATTATATTTATTTTAAATTTAAATTCAAGAATTGAATGATTACAAAACTACCCACCTGCTGAACACTCTTATAACGAAATACCTATTGCTTTCAAATTCTAATGTGGCAGAAAATATGCAATGAATTTAAGATTCATTTATAAAGAATCATCTTTCTTTAGAAATTGCTAAATGATCTCAAATTAATATACAAGAAGCTAATTCACCTTTAATAGAACAATTAATCTTTTTCCATGACAATACCATAATTATTTTAATTATAATTACAACATTAATTGCATGAATTATAATTAAAATACTTTTTAATAAAAAAATTAATCGATTTATAATAGAAAACCAAATAATTGAAATTATTTGAACAATTCTTCCAACTATAATTTTAATTTTAATTGCACTACCCTCATTACGAATTTTATATATAATAGATGAAACAAAAAATCCAACTATTACAATTAAAGCAATTGGACATCAATGATATTGAAGATACGAATATTCTGATTTCAAAAATATTGAATTTGAATCATATATAAAACCAACTAATGAAATTTTAAAAAATGAATTCCGACTACTAGAAACAGATAATCGAATTGTATTACCTATCAATAATCAAATTCGAATTTTAGTGACTGCAACTGACGTTTTACATTCATGAACTATTCCTTCATTAGGAATTAAAATTGATGCCATTCCCGGACGACTAAATCAAGGATCAATATTTATTAATCGTCCAGGACTAATATATGGACAATGCTCGGAAATTTGTGGGGCTAATCACAGATTTATACCCATCACCATTGAAAGTGTAACTACTAAACAATTCATCGAATGATTAAAAAATAATTCATTAAGTGGCTGAAAGTTAAGCAATGGTCTCTTAAACCAATTTATAGTAATTTACGAATACTCTTAATGGAAAAATTAGTTTATAAAAAACATAAGCTTGTCAAGCTTTAAAAATTAAATAATTAATATTTTTCTATACCACAAATAGCACCATTATCTTGATTGTCATTAATAATTATATTCATTATTACAATTATTATTATTAACACTTTGATATATTTTAATAAAAATTATATAACAAAAATAGAAAATAAAGAAAAAAATTTTAACGAAATAAATTGAAAATGATAACAAATTTATTTTCAACATTTGATCCTTCCACATCAATGAATTATTCAATAAATTGAATAAGAACTTTTATAATTATAATTATATTTCCATATTCATATTGAATTATAAGATCACGTTATTCTAAAATAATTAATTTAATTTATATAACTCTTCATAAAGAATTTAAAACTCTTTTAATAAAAAGTGAAGGTTTAACCCTTATAATAACATCAATCTTTATATTTATTATAGTAAATAATTTAATAGGGTTATTACCTTATATTTTCACAAGATCAAGTCATCTTATTTTTTCATTAGCTTTATCGATTCCATTATGAATATCAATTATAATATTTGGATGAATTAAAAAAACACAACATATATTTAGACATCTAATTCCTGTAGGAACTCCAGGTATATTAATGCCATTTATAGTATGTATTGAAACTATTAGAAATATTATTCGACCAGGATCATTAGCAGTTCGATTAAGAGCTAATATAATTGCCGGACATTTACTTATAAGATTGTTAGGAAATAATACTACAAGAAACGAAACAGCTACAATTATTGTAATAATATTAATAACAATTCAAATTATACTAATATTATTTGAAACAGCCGTAGCTATCATTCAAGCATATGTATTCTCAATTTTAACAACCTTATATTCAAGTGAAGTAAATTATGAAAAAACAAAATCACCCTTTCCATTTAGTTGACCCAAGACCTTGACCTTTAACAGGATCAATTGGAGCCATAACATTAACTTCAGGGATAGTTATATGATTCCATATAAAAAACCCCATATTAATAATAATAGGAATTTTAATTTTAATTTTAACAATAATCCAATGATGGCGAGATATCGTACGAGAAGGCACATATCAAGGAAAACACACAATTATAGTAACAAATGGATTAAAATGAGGAATAATCTTATTTATTATCTCAGAAGTATTCTTCTTTGTATCATTCTTTTGAGGATTCTTTCATAGAAGATTAGCACCTACGATCGAAATTGGAATAACATGACCTCCAAAAGGAATTAAAACTTTTAATCCTATAGATATCCCCCTTCTTAATACAACAATCTTATTATCGAGAGGAATCACCATTACATGAGCACATCACAGAATTATAAATATAAACCATAGACAAACAGTAAAAGGATTATTTTTAACAGTAATTCTAGGTATTTATTTTACAATTTTACAAGCATATGAATACATTGAATCCCCATTTACTATTAGAGATTCAGTATATGGATCATGTTTCTTTATAAGAACAGGATTTCATGGGATTCATGTAATTATTGGCACAACGTTTTTATTAGTTTGTTTAATCCGAACAATAAAATTTCATTTTTCAAGAAAGCATCATTTTGGATTTGAAGCAGCCGCATGATACTGACATTTTGTTGACGTAGTATGACTATTTTTATATATTTCTATTTACTGATGAGGTAGTTATTTTTTTAGTATAAAAAGTATATTTAACTTCCAATTAAAAGGTCTTAAAATAAGAAAAAATAATCATCAAAATTATATTATCAATTACATTAAGTATAATAATCAGATTATTATTAATAATAATCTGCTCTACAATTTCAAAGAAAAGAAAAAATAACCGTGAAAAAATAACACCATTTGAATGTGGATTTGACCCAAAAAGATCATCACGAATACCCTTTTCAATACAATTCTTTATAGTAGCTATAATCTTTTTAATTTTCGATGTAGAGATTGTTATTATTTTACCAACAATTAAGATAATTCAAATAAGTGAATTATATATATGATTTATTGTGACATCAACATTTATTATTATCCTTATAGTGGGGTTATACCATGAATGAAAAAACGGAATTCTAGAATGAAGAAATTAAAGGGGATATAGTTAAAAAATAACATTTAATTTGCAATTATAAATTATTATATATATAATTTTCCTCAAAGCAAAGAAGTAAAAATTACACTTAGTTTCGACCTAAATATAGAGTATTAAACTCCGTGCTTTTAACTAAAACCAAAACAGAGGTATTTCACTGTTAATGAAATTATTGATTAAAAAATCTAGTTAAAAGAGAAAGTTGTAACTAAAAGAAGCCGCTAACTATCTTTTAAAGCGGTTAAATTCCGTTTTTCTCTTATTTTATATAGTTTAAAATAAAACAATTCATTTTCAATGAATAAAAGAATTAATATATTCTATAAATATTCAAAAAGTAAAAACTTATATTGATATCTTCAATATCACGCTTTAAATTTAAGCTATTTGAATTAATAAATAATAAATATAAAAATAAATAAAAAAAAAGATATTATATAAATCTTCAAATTATTGTAGTAAAAGAACTGTATTAATTTTCTCAAAACTACTACGTAGAAAAAAGATAGTTTTGAGAAAACAAACTCACCCCAACCTACTTCAAGGTTCCTATTAAGATTATAAGAATAATTTAAGAAAGTTTTTCTTAAAAAATATGTTCTAAACGAGGGTATAAATCATATTCTTGAAAAGAAAGAAGAGATATTATAAAATTTAATAAAATTAGAAAAAGAAGAATAATAAAAAATAGATAACTCATAACCTAGAAAAATTCCCATAAAAATTATAATTAAAGACATAATTTTTATAAAAAATGGTAATATTAAAAAAATGGGTGTAGTAAAAATTAATCATCTAATAATTCTTCCTCTTATAATTGATATTAAAACTAAAAAAATTATAGAAATATTTATAAATTTATCTTCCATATAATTTTGACAAGTATAGGTATTTGAATGAACAATTATAGAATAATAAACTAAACGTATTCTATAAGAAACAGTTAAGCCAACTGAAATATATATAATAAAATAAATAAAAAAATTTGAACCATTAAAAGATGAAATTTCTAAAATTAAATCCTTTGAATAAAATCCTGATAAATAAGGAAAACCACATAATGATATATTAGAAATACAAAAACAAGTAACAGTAAAAGGTAATTGATTAGATAAACCTCCTATGAGACGAATATCTTGAGTATCATTTATAACATGAATAATTAAACCAGCACATAAAAACAATAATGCTTTAAAAAAAGCATGAGTTAATAAATGAAAATAGGAAAGATGAGGGAAACCTATAAATAAAATAGTTATTATTAAACCTAGCTGACTTAATGTAGAAAGAGCAATAATTTTTTTTAAATCAAATTCAAAATTAGCACCTAAACCAGATATAAATATAGTTATTATAGATAAAATTAAAAAATAGTTACAATTAAATATATATAATAAATCTCTAAATCGAATTAAAAGATAAACCCCTGCGGTAACTAAAGTAGAAGAATGAACTAAAGCTGAAACTGGTGTTGGGGCTGCTATAGCAGCAGGTAATCAAGAAGAAAATGGAATCTGTGCTCTTTTAGTAAAACCAGCTAAAATCAAAAGAATTATTAAATAAAAAGCCCATCTATTAAAAATATTTAAATAATAAAAAAAATGTCAACTTCCATAATTTATTATTCAAGCAATTGATAATAAAATAGCAACATCACCAATTCGGTTAGTTAGAATAGTTAATATACCAGCTGAATAGGATTTATAATTTTGAAAATAAATTACTAAACAATAAGAAACAAGACCTAAACCATCTCAACCAACTAAAATTCTAATTATATTTGGTCTCATAATTATTATAAATATAGATATAATAAATATCAAAACTAAATATAAAAAACGAATTTTATTAATATCATTAATTATATAAGAATGACTATACAAAATTACTATTGATGAAATAAAAAAAACACAACCACAAAAAAATATTGAAATTCAATCAAAAATTAAAGTAAAAGTTATTAGTATACTATTTACTCTAATAAATTCTCAATCTAATAAATAAATTATATCAAAAAAAAGAAGGTATAAACCCAATAAAATTATTATTAATCCAAAAATAAACAAAATAAATGATCTTAATATATAAAATGAAGTATTTTTCATAAGTCTGAAATATATTTATACCTATAACACCACAAATTATTATTCTATTTAAACTATTCAAACATAATCAAATTAAAAAAATATCAATTTTTAAAATTAAAAAATTTAATGGTAATCAATGTAAAAATAACAACATATATTCACGAATATTGACAGAATAAAACCCCTTTAAACCTGAATATAAAGAACCATGCTGAGTATTTGAATATAAATAAATTCTATAACAACATCTAAGAAAAGAACCAAAAAATAAAAAAATAAAAGTATAATTGTTTCATCTTATAAGAGAATTAATAATTATAATTTCACCCAACAAATTTAAAGAAGGGGGTCTAGCTATATTATTAGCACAAAATATAAATCAAAAAAATGATAAAGAAGGCATCAAAGTAATTAAACCTTTATTAAAATAAAATCTACGTCTATTAGAACGATCATATAAAATATTAGCCAAACAGAATAAACCTGAAGAACAAAGACCATGACCAACTATTAAAATTAAAGCACCTAACATTCCCAAATAATTTAAAGTAAAAATACCACAAATAACTATAGATATATGACTAACTGAAGAATAAGCAATTAAAGACTTTATATCAACTTGAAATAAACAAATAAAACCAATTATTATTATACCAAATAATCTTAAACCAATCACAAAAGTATTATTTATTAAATAATTTCCCTTTAAAAAAGAAAAAATACGCATTAAACCATAACCACCTAATTTCAAAAGAATACCAGCTAAAATTATTGAACCTGAAATAGGTGCTTCTACATGAGCCCTAGGTAATCAAAAATGAAAAAAAATTATAGGTATTTTAATTAAAAAGGCTAAAATCAAACCTAAATATAGATAAAAATTATAAGAAATTAATATTAAACTATAACATATAGTAAAAGAAATATTATAAATATAAAAAATAGACAATAGTAAAGGTAAAGAACCAAAAAGAGTATAAAATAATAAATAAAAACCCGAAGAAAGACGCTCAGGTTGATAACCTCAACCAAAAATTAGTAATAAAGTCGGAATTAATCTTGATTCAAAAAATAAATAAAATATAAAAATATTTGAAGTAGAAAAAGATAAAATTAAAAAAAATAACAAAAATACTAAAATTAATATAAAATTTGATGGTATATAACCATCTAAAACTTTATATCTAGCTATAATTATTAAAACTAAAATTCAAAAAGTTAAATAAATTAAAGTTGAAGAAAGGATATCTATTATAAAACCATAACTTAAAGAAGAAAAAAATAAAGTTATTATATTTATATTTATAAAAATAAAAAAAAATAAAAAAATAGAACTAATTATAATTATTCAATTTTTTAAAAAACATAATGGAATCAAAAAAGAAATTATTAAAAATATTTTTATCATATTAAACCAGATAGATTTATTAAATTATCATTACCATGACAACGAATTATTGAAATCAAAACTGATAAACCTAAAACACCTTCACAAACTGAAAATGTTAAAAAAATAATAATAAAATAATATTCTCTTAAATAACAATTTAAAAATATAAAAAAGGAAAAGAAAATTACAACCACCAAATATTCTAAAATTAATAAAGTAAGCAATAAATGTTTACGTAAAGAACATAAAACTACTATACCACATATATACATATATCATAAAATAAAAATATTTATAAAAATAAGTTTTAATAGTTTATATAAAAAAATAATGATCTTGTAAATCATAGATAGTTAATTTACTTTAAAACTTCAGCAAAGAAAAATGAATCTCATCTTTAATCCCCAAAATTAATATTTTAAATAAAATACTTGCTGAATATGAAAATAATTTATATAATAATTATTACTTTATCCACAATTATAATAGGGATATCACACCCTTTAAGAATAGGGTTTAATTTAATTTTATTAACTATAATACTATCTATAATTATAAATTTAATTATAAAATACTCATGATATTCATATATTTTAGTATTAGTAATATTGGGAGGAATATTAGTATTATTTATATATATAGCAAGAATTGCTTCAAATGAAATTATAAAATTCTCGGCTAAAATAACCATAATTGCAATACTAATTATAATAATCTCAATTACTATTTTAAAAAATGACATATACATAAATATAAATTCAATCATCCCAGTCATCGAAAATCAACAAAATATATCTTTAATAAAACTATTTAATAGAAAAAGATCAATCATTACAATTATATTAGCAATGTATTTATTAATTACAATAATCTATGTAATTTTTATCACCAATGTATTTGAAGGACCTATACGAAAAAAGAGTTATGAAAAAACCAATTCGTAAAAATCACCCATTAATTAGTATTATAAATTCATCTTTATTTGATTTACCAACACCTTCATCAATTTCAATTTGATGAAATTTCGGATCATTACTAGGAATATGTTTAATTATCCAAATTTTAACTGGATTATTCTTAGCAATACATTATACTGCTGATGTTAACATCGCATTTAATAGAGTAATTCATATTTGTCGAGATGTTAATAGAGGATGACTACTTCGAAATATACATGCTAATGGTGCATCAATATTTTTTATTTGTTTATATCTTCATATTGGACGAGGAATATATTATGGCTCATATAAATTATTTATAACTTGAACAGTAGGAGTAGCTATATTATTTATTATTATAGCTACAGCTTTTTTAGGTTATGTTTTACCATGAGGTCAAATATCCTTTTGAGGAGCAACAGTAATTACTAATCTTATATCAGCAATTCCATATTTAGGTAACGAAATCGTAAAATGATTATGAGGAGGATTTTCTATTGACAACGCAACACTAACTCGATTTTTTACATTACACTTTTTATTACCTTTTATCTTAGCAGCTTTAACAATAATTCATTTATTATTTTTACATCAAACTGGATCAAACAACCCAACAGGAATTAATAGAAAATATGATAAAATACCTTTTAACCCATACTTCTCTATTAAAGACATTATAGGAATAATTATCGCAATTTATTTATTTTTATTAATAAACTTATTAGAACCTCGCCTACTTGGAGACCCAGAAAACTTCATTCCAGCTAATCCATTAGTTACACCAATTCATATTCAACCCGAATGATATTTTCTATTTGCATATGCAATTCTACGATCAATTCCTAATAAATTAGGAGGTGTAGTAGCAATAATTTTATCTATTTTAATATTAATAGCAATTCCAATAACTTATAAAAGAAAATTTCAAAGAAACATATTTTATCCAATTAATCAAATAATATTTTGATCATTTTTAACTATAGTTATTTTATTAACTTGAATTGGGGCGCGACCAGCAGAAGAGCCATTTATCACTACTGGTCAAATAATCACAACAATATATTTTTTATATTTTATAATAAATCCAATAATATTAAAAATATGAGATAAATTAACAGAATAGTTGACTAAACTTTAGAAAAGTATATATTTTGAAAATATAAAATAGTAGTTAAATTCTACTATCAACTTAACTTAGAAAAATGATTATAAAAACTCAAATATAAATACAATAAAACCTATATAAAAAATAAAGTAATTTAAAGAAATAGGTAAAAAAACCTTTCAAGTTAAATATATTAATTTATCATAACGAAAACGAGGTAAAGTACCACGAACTCAAATAACTAAAAAAATAATTAAAACCATTTTAATATAAAAAATAAATGAATTCAAATCACAACCCAAAAAAAAGATAGAAGTTAATAAACTTATAAAAATAATATTTATATATTCCGATAAAAAAATAAAAGCAAAACCACCTCTACTATATTCAACATTAAAACCAGAAACCAATTCAGACTCACCTTCAGCAAAATCAAAAGGAGATCGATTAACTTCAGCTAAAAAAGAACTAATTCAACAAAAAAATAAAGGAATAGAAAAAAATATAAATCAAATATAATTTTGATAAAAAGAAAAATAAATTAAATCAAAATCATAAACAAAAATAATTAAACATAAAAGAATTATTGACATTCTTACTTCATAAGAAATAGTTTGAGCTATAGAACGTAAAGAACCTAAAAGAGAATAATTTGAATTAGATGATCAACCACATATCAAAACGCCATAAACCCCCAAACTAGTACAACATAAAAAATATAAAAACCCTAAATTAAATCTATAAACATTAACTAAAAAAGGAAAAAGTAATCAAAGTCTAAAAGATAATATTAATATAAAAACAGGAGAAAAATAATAAACTAAAAAATTAGATATATATAAATATCTTTGCTCCTTAAAAAATAATTTTAAACCATCACTGAAAGGTTGTAATAAACCTATAAAACCAACTTTATTTGGACCTTTACGTAATTGAATATAACCTAAAACCCTTCGCTCCAATAAAGTCACAAAAGCTACAGAAATAAGAACTATAATTAACAAAAATAAAAAAATAATTAAAAATATTACTATTTGTGAAAAAATCACATAAATAAATTCTAAATTTATAGCACTAATCTGCCAAAATAGTTAATTTTATTAAAAATTAATAATATAATTAATGTGAATGGTCCTTTCGTACTAAAACACAAAAAAATAAGGATAGAAACCGACCTGGCTCACGCCGGTCTGAACTCAAATCATGTAAGAATTTAATGGTCGAACAGACCAAGAAAATGAAATTTTGCACCCATCTCTTATCTTAATTCAACATCGAGGTCGCAAACTTATTTATTGATAAGAACTCTCCAAATAAATTACGCTGTTATCCCTAAGGTAAGTTAATCTTTTAATCAAAAATTTTGGATCAAAAAAACATAAATCAATGAAAAACAAAATTAAAAGTTTATTTAATTTTAATATCACCCCAATAAAACTCATTCTTTTAAAAAAATAATTTAAAATCAAAATATATAATTTTATAAAATTAGTAAACTTCTATAGGGTCTTCTCGTCCTATAAAAATATTTTAGCTTTTTAACTAAAAAATTAAATTCAAAAAAATAATTAAAAGAAAGATTATATTTCATCAAACCATTCATACTAGCCTTCAATTAAAAGACAAATGATTATGCTACCTTCGTACAGTTAAAATACCGCAGCCTTTTAATATTATTAATCAATGGGCAGGTACGATCTTATATAAAACTCAAAAGACCATGTTTTTGTTAAACAGGTGAAAATAAAAATTGCCGAATTCCTATTAATAAATTAACAAAATTACTAATTATATCATTATTAATTTAAACAAAAAATTTATAAAAACATTTTAATGATAAATTAAAAAAATAAAAATCATAATTAAAGAAAAATAATTATAACAAAATAAATTAAAAGAAATTTCCAATCCTAAAAATAATCTTAAAAAATATATTTTTAACAAAGATGCTAAGCTTATCCCTAACAACTTTTTTTTAATAAACTTTAAAAAATTAAATTTTAAAAAGCAATATTAAAAATGAATTAAATTCAATTATTAAAAAACTAGATATCATTTTAAATGAAAAGCATATAACCTCTAAAATAAAATTATAAATAACTATAAAACGGAAAATAACATTTTATTTTAAATCTTAAAATTTCGAGAAAACAAAATAATTTATTTATTTTAATAAACCCTGATGCAAAAGGTACTTTAAATAAAAAATACTTTATATATATAAATAAAAAACCTTTACAGTACAAAAAAAATATTATATTAATTCTTAAAAATACTAAAAATAAAAATATTTTTATTAAAATAAATAAACAATTATAAATATAAATAAATTATAATCAAATTTTGTTGAATTGCACAACACAATTTATTAATGTAAATAATAAAATCACTAAATGATAAAATTTGAAATATCCAGACCCACCTTCCGGTAGAACTACTTTGTTACGACTTATCCCAACTCAATAATGGGAGTGACGGGCGATGTGTACATTAATTAGAACTAAAATCAAAATTACTATTTTATAAAAATTACATCTAAATCCAATTTTAAAACAAAATAAAAAATGCTTTTCCATAAATAAATTTAATGTAATCCATCTCTACTTTTATATAACTACATCTTGACCTAACATTAAATTCATAAAATTTTAAGAAAATATTCTTTTAAAACATTCAATGACAGCGATATATAAGTAAAATAAAAGTGAAATCAATCGTGGATTATCAATTAAAGGACAGATTCCTCTAGAAAGATTAAATAACCGCCAAATTCTTTTAATTTTAAGAACATAACTATTAATATTAAAGTAAATTTACAATCAAAATAATAGGGTATCTAATCCTAGTTTTTTAATGATTTTCATATATCAATCTAAAACCAATAATAAATTATTAAATCAAAATTTCACCTTAAGATTCAAATTTAAATTATAAATAAATAAATATTAATATTAAACCAAAAAAAATTCAATTTAACTAATTGTATAACCGCGACGGCTGGCACAATTTTTGTCAGTTAAATATTAAAACCCTGGTTTTAACTTTTTATAAAATCCAAAATTAAACACTGAAAAATAAACCTTTTAGAAAAACTTACATATAATAAAGTTTAAAAATTAAATTTTAAAGAAAGAATCAAACTTTTA